AAAACCAACGTTTGATTGAGAGGGAAAAGCCGTGAAAAGTTTGATTGATTGATAGGGAAAAGCCGTGGCAACGAAAAGTTTGATTGCGAGGGAGAAGAAGAGGCAAAAATTGGAAGAAAAATATCATTTGATTCGAAGATCTCCAAAAAAAGAAATAGGTAAAGCTCAGTCCTTAAGTGAGAAATGGGAAATTAAGGCAAAGTTAGAAGCACTACCGCGTAATAGTGCACCTACACGTCTTCGTCGACGTTGTTTTTTGACCGGAAGACCGAGAGCTAATTATCGAGACTTTGGATTATCTGGACACATACTTCGTGAAAAGGTTCACGAGGGTTTGTTGCCCGGTGCAACAAGATCGAGTTGGTAAGAATAAATAAAAAAATGAAGATAATTTATTTATTTATTTTGATGATTAGCTATCTTGGGACGGTCCCTTTACCATTCTGTATAAAAGGTTTATTCTATTTGTACAGATTAGCGATCCTGGGACGGTCCCTTTACCATTCTGTATAAAAGGTTTATTCTATTTGTACAGATATGGTGGAGTGCATATTCAATCTCTGTTTTCCATTAATTGTCAATTCTTCTTCTTATCGCGGGGTAGAGCAGCTTGGTAGCTCGCAAGGCTCATAACCTTGAGGTCACGGGTTCAAATCCCGTCTCCGCAACATTTTTGATAAAAAATGGAATTCACGATACTCTATTTTATAGAATAGAAATATATATACTATTACTTTCGTATTCAATACATAAGCAACGGCGGATAGCGGGAATCGAACCCGCGTCTTCTCCTTGGCAAGGAGAAATTTTACCATTCAACTATATCCGCATTTTTCTTTTTATTGACTTTACAATTTTAATAAAAAATATATAAATTTTATTTGTGCAGAACTGTGTCTGATATCTATTAGGAATAATTAATAAAAGTAGAAATCTATAGTTAGAATAGATAACTATTAGATTCTATAATCTATATCTATATTCTATATATATTCTATATATATAGAATAGATTGTGGAATATCTATAGACTATATATCTTTCTACTCTAAATGGACCTTGTTTGTATATAAGAATATATATCTATATATTGTTATATATATATATATTTTTTTTTTGATATATTCTATCTATAATATAGATTATAGAATAAAATTCTATATATGAAAGTATTAAATGAAAGTATTAAGAAAGTATTAAAAAAATAGAATTACAGATTTCTAAAATATAAAAAATAAATTCGAATATATTCCCCTAGATAATAGGAATCCCATATTTTTCTATTTTCTTATCTTGTTTTTAGTTTTACTATATATATCATATTATATATATATAATAAGTATAAGATATAAGCTTTTTCCAATAGAAGAAGTTTGACCCCTCCCATTAATAATAATAATGTTTTAGTTTTCTTTATTTGTGGGGTCTTATATATTCCATTTTAATTTTAATGTGCCTCACAACCCGAAAGAATTCGGGGGGAGGGGTCATTTCGTTTTTTAATCTAGAATGAATAGTTTCAAGAGATGAGAGAATTAAGAATACCCACTAGAAATACTAATCCAATCCATAATGATGTACCGGAAAATACAACATTTTTATTACTTGACCAACCATCAGGAGAAGCAAATACAACAGGTACACCAATCAATAAAATGGATGAAGTAACAATTAATGCAAAAACAGCTAATTGAAAAGCAATAGTCATGTTTCTAATCCTCCAATTTACCAACAAAAGAACTATACCATTTGATCCCCCAACCCCTTTTGACCCCTTAAAAAAAAGAAAAAACGCATTATGGAGGGTTTTATCATGAATACATTGATTTTAGATGACACCCCTTTTTTGAGGCGTGGATCGAGGGGTAGTTTTTTTTACTTCACAAAAGAGCATGCTGGATCATGCATATATATACGGATAGAGAACTAGACCAATAGAGTCACACTGGATATCTTTCTCATACATAGATAAAAAAGGTGTATTAATTCGTATGGTCATGTTCTCTTGAGTGGAATAAAGATAAAATAGAAATTAGCTTTTGGAGAGATGGCTGAGTGGTTGATAGCTCCGGTCTTGAAAACCGGTATAGTTCGAAAGAACTATCGAGGGTTCGAATCCCCCTCTCTCCTTTTTCTTAGCGAATGGATTTTTGAATTTTCTTGATTTAGGTTAGCTCGGTTTTTTCGGGCTCGACTAAGTGGTGATATAGTCGAGCCCGAAAAAAGATTAGATATAAATGAATTGAAAAAATATTTTTTCAATATCATCTGCTCGACTCAAACCAATATGTATACTAAAATCAAAGTGATTCCTACGTCAAGCATTGGATTTCATGTCTCAATTAAGAGGAGTCATGAAAAGAACAGGCTCAGAATCTCGATCAATTCCTTTTTCAAATCCTGCGGCAGCTGCACGAGCTCTTCCCGCGTGCCATAAATGACCTACGAATAGGAAGAATCCTAGAACAAAATGAGAAGTAGCTAACCAACTTCTAGGAGAG